AATTCAAACAAATGTGGCAGATAGGCATATATCTGCACGGACTAATCAATAGTTCAAGTCACACACTCCCATAATCCATTTTATCTTCAGAAAATTCACTTCAACCATTAGTGTCAAATAAATAATACAATTTTGCGGGGTTGAAGGAAAAGATCCAAATACATGTTTTATTCTTTTCAATAATCCATATTTATAGCAATGAAATCCTATTGTTCCTACCCTGAGTGAAGTGATAAATGACTGATTACAAATATCTATGATCTATAATACTATTTCTTCTCTATAAAGGACCAGAGATGCCTTGCTTACGTATCATTGGGAAGTGCATTAACATAAATACGGCAGTAAGTAGAGGTAATACAAAAGTGTGTAAACTATAAAAACGAGTCAGGGTGGATTGTCCTACACTAGCACTTCCGCGCAATAACTCTACCAAAGGCGATCCTATTACAGGAATAGCTTCCGGTACGCCTGTTACAATTTTGACTGCCCAATAACCAATTTGGTCCCGGGGTAAGGAATAACCAGTCACGCCAAAAGATGCGGTCAATACAGCTAAAACTACACCTGTAACCCAAGTCAATTCACGAGGTTTTTTAAAGCCACCGGTGAGATACACACGAAATACGTGCAGGATCATCATTAGCACCATCATACTTGCGGACCATCGATGAACTGATCGGATTAACCAACCAAAGTTAGCTTCAGTCATTATATATTGAACGGAAGCAAAAGCCTCAGTAACCGTTGGGCGATAGTAAAAAGTCATAGCGAATCCCGTAGCTACTTGTACTAAAAAACAAGTAAGTGTAATTCCGCCTAAACAATAAAATATGTTCACATGGGGAGGGACATATTTACTAGTTATATCATCTGCAATCGCCTGAATCTCAAGACGTTCTTCGAACCAATCATATACTTTATTGAGATAGGTAAATCCAGGGAACTCCCCCTCTGAGAACCGTATATGAGAATTTCATTTCGTACGGCTCAAACAAAAACCACCCAAATACTGGCTAGAATGGATATGTGTAATAAAAAGTTTGAGACTTATTTATCTTTCCTCCTATGATTCACTCTTTCTTTTTCTCTAAAGATACGAAAGAATAAAAATCTGAAAGCTCTTCTTTGTGGTTATAATGCTAAAAAATATCAAGTTGGCTCATTCGTCTTTATGTTGATTGTTACAGGCCTCTTGAATCCTCTATTTACCTATTTTTTTTTTCTTTTATTTGTTATTCTTATTTGTGTGTAACGCGGTTTTACTTCTGTTTTCTTTATTATTGATAGGAATTCTCTTGTTAAGACCCTATGAATCGATTAAAACCTCAGATTCATACTACAACCACGATGATTCAAGAAAACCTTCAAACTAAGTCCAAAAATTCCCTGAGTAAGAATCGTTGGATCATCACTTATTCAATGAATAGATATACTGAATAAAAATTTAAAGAATGTCCCTTAATTAAAATAAGCATAAACGGGAAAAAGAATAAAAATCTGTCGATTTATCACTTCTAACCCCCTTTTTTAACTATTTGGGGGTTAACTCTTTTTTTTTGGAGTCCGGCCCGCGAGGTCTTAATATAAAATATGAATCATAGTTAGAATAGTTTGTAATCTATTTCCTATATTCCGCGCGTTCCGGATACTAGAATGAATATCCGACGAGGTAAAACCATCTGTATCAAGATGACAGAACCACTCTCTGTAGTATCCATAGGATCAATTATAACAAGTCACACACTCATATTCCGGAAATACAGAAACAAAGAAATTCCACGGTCGAACTACCCAAAAATAGAATGGGCTAAAAACGACCTAAATGATTCACTTTGTAGTGAAAAGCGATTTAGTAGTTCTTGTGAATCTAATTCATTGAAATTCCATCCAGTAAAATGGAAGAATTATAAATCTCCAAAATAATAGATAGGAATATCGCAAATAGAGCCATTGCAATACCCATCAAAGGAGTAGTTCCCCAACCTGGAGCTACTTTACCATATTCCGAATTCAGTGGTTTCAATAAATCCCCTACAATGGTTCGTCTTGGACCAGATCTAGAACTATTCTCAACGGTTTGTGTAGCCATAAATCCTATTTTGTATTCAGTGAGAGCCGTTGACTTTGTATACCATTATATTGTAAATAAATGATCTTAGCATAGATCCATTGTGGTCTTAAAATTATATAATAATGGAAACAGCAACCTTAGTTGCCATCTCTATATCTGGTTTACTTGTAAGTTTTACTGGGTACGCCTTATATACTGCTTTTGGGCAACCCTCTCAACAACTAAGAGATCCATTCGAGGAACACGGAGACTAGTTGAAGTAATGAGCCTCCCAATATTGGGAGGCTCATTACTTCAATCGAGATAATAAAAAATCATTTCATCTTTTTAGTTGGAACTTTAGGTGGTTCCCGAAAAAAGATGGCGAAAAATATTATTCCCAGAGTCGAGACTAAGAGGAATGTATAAACCAATGCTTCCATAGATTCGATTGTGGTTTACAATTATAGCTTCCATGCCTGTTTATTTTGGGTCGTCTCCCGGATAACTAAAGAGAAAGAGTCAAAGAAAGGGCAAAGGCAGCGATTCAAATCAAGATTTATCCGGCTCCCCGTCTATGTTATGTTAAATCACAAAAATAAAAGTAAGAAATCAATCTTGTATCAGACTACTTGTCGTCTTGTAGTCGGATCCCCAAGTTTTTGGAATGTTCCAAATTCTACTTGAGCATCCAAATCTGGGTCAATACCGGCAAAAACATCTCGGAACAAGGTTCTAGCGCCATGCCAAATATGTCCGAAGAAGAAGAGCAGAGCAAATGAAGCATGGCCAAAAGTAAACCAACCCCTTGGACTGCTACGAAAAACACCATCGGATTTCAAAGTAGCACGATCTAATTCAAAAATTTCGCCCAATTGAGCGCGTCGAGCATATTTTTTCACAGTAGCAGGATCACTATAACTGACTCCATTCAGTTCGCCACCATAGAACTCCACAGTTACACCTACTTGTTCGACACTATACTTCGACTCTGCCCTTCGAAACGGAACATCGGCTCTAACAATACCGTCTCCGTCTACCAAAACAACCGGAAATGTTTCAAAAAAAGTGGGCATACGACGTACAAAAAGTTCACGCCCTTCCTTATCTCTAAAGATAGGGTGTCCTAACCACCCAACAGCTATTCCATCCCCGTTGTCCATTGAGCCCGCTCTGAATAATCCCCCCTTTGCCGGATTATTACCGATGTAATCATAAAAAGCCAATTTTTCAGGAATTTTAGACCAAGCCTCTGATAAACTTTGATTTTCGGCTATCCCAGCGCTAACTCTTCGATATATTTCTTGCTGGAAGTATCCCTGATCCCATTGATAACGAGTGGGACCAAATAATTCAATCGGGGTAGTTGCTGAACCATACCACATAGTTCCAGCAACAACAAAAGCGGCAAAAAAGACAGCAGCGATACTGCTGGAAAGGACGGTTTCAATATTTCCCATGCGTAATCCTTTGTATAGACGTTGGGGCGGACGGACACTAAGATGGAATAGGCCGGCTAATATGCCCAATGTCCCTGCTGCAATATGATGAGAGGCTATTCCTCCCGGAACAAAAGGATCAAAACCTTCCACACCCCACGCTGGATTTACAGATTGTACCCTTCCGGTTAGTCCATAAGGATCGGACACCCATATTCCAGGACCATACAACCCCGTTACATGAAATGCGCCAAACCCAAAACAAGCCAACCCTGAAAGAAATAAATGAATTCCAAAAATCTTAGGTAAATCTAAAGAAGGTTTTCCTGTACGTTCATCAGAAAATATTTCTAGATCCCAGTACACCCAATGCCAAATAGCTGCCAAAAAGCATAAGCCAGAAAACACAATATGTGCCCCGGCCACACCTTCGTAACTCCAAATACCCGGATTCGTTATAGTACCTCCTGTGATACTCCAACCGCCCCATGAATTGGTTATTCCTAAACGAGTCATGAAGGGTATAACAAACATACCCTGTCTCCACATTGGATCAAGAACGGGGTCAGAGGGATCAAAAACCGCTAGTTCGTATAGAGCCATCGAACCGGCCCAACCAGCAACTAGAGCTGTATGCATTATATGAACAGAAATCAAACGACCCGGATCATTCAATACGACGGTATGAACACGATACCAAGGCAAACCCATGGAAATACCCCTTTAATCAACGAATAATAGACACTATGTAACTTTATTGCATTGTAAAAAGTAAAAAAACTATGCTCTGGACCCACTCTTTCGGTAGATTTTCTCGAGGAAAGAATTAATATTTGTTCTATTCTTTTAGTAATAATAATAATAGATAGTAATAATAGACGAATTCCATTTGTAGGAACAAAAATAAGCAGATCTATTCTATACCCGATAAGTACCAATACGCAATGGTAGAGGGGATTGATCCCACTTTAATTTTCTCTGAGTGAAGACATACCCATTTGTTCATATCATTCCAAAGGCCCATTCGTTTCGTAAAAATTTTCCTTTAGTCATAATCATTCGGTTTTCTTTTTTTATGTTATTGTTATGAACTTATTCAATTTATGGATAAACTATGATAAAGGCTAATCTTATTAAGACAATAAACCCGTTGTTACGCTTCCACATCAAAGTAAGATATAGTACTTAATTTTTTTTTCTTTCATTTTATGCCTATTGGTGTTCCAAAAGTACCTTTTCGAAGTCCTGGAGAGGAAGATGCATCGTGGGTTGACATATAGTGCGACTTGTCAGATATATTGGGTCACATGGAATTTCCCCATTCTCTCCCCTGATCGAGATATCCCCTCTTTCGCCCAAAAAAGATTGATTGAATTATCAAAAGTTTGGAGCGTGAAATACAATTTAATCCTATTTATTTTTTGTAGGGGTATCAGATTAATATTATCAATTAGAATAATTTATGGTTGGCTCGACTGGACCAAAAAAATGAAGTATCCAGGCTCCGTTTAGAAAAAACCCAATTGGTAATATATCTAAGATTACTACTTTTATAATATTCTATTTATAAACAGGAGCGATCTCAAACTGTTTAATCAATCGAGTAATATAATGAATACATTTAATATAATGAATACATTGAATATTTAGTGGAAGACATGAAATAAATGAAATTGAAAAATAAAAAAAGCCATAGCAAAAAGACGTGGTATTGGGACATTTGCCCTATATGTGCAAATAAAAATCGGGCCTATCTTTACTCGGAGTAGAGCATAAACCTAAAAAAATTGAAAAAGCCCATTCAGGAACAAGAAAATGGCATCGTTATTTGGATTCGATCTCGATGAAACAATACATCAATGAGAAGTTCATTCGATAAGTTTAGTAAATTATTTATATATATATTTTATTTATATATAGGTAAAGTAAACAGGCCAAAAGAAATCCTTCTTGAAAAATGGAAGAAAAAAGGCCCTTTGTTAGAAGTTAGAAAGAGCCCCCTATGAAAATAAAAAAGAATGAGGGCTGCAATCTACACATTGATTCTTTTTTTTGCGCGATTTTTGGTAAACCGTATGCATCAAAAGGTGCGCGTACGGTTCCTAAGGATACAATTATATCCTAATCAACCGACTTTATCGAGCAAGATTACTTTTTTTAGGCCAAGAGGTTGATAGCGATCTCTCGAATCAAATTATTGGTCTTATGGTATATCTCAGTATAGAGGATGATAGCAAAGATCTGTATTTGTTTATAAACTCTCCCGGGGGGTGGGTAATACCCGGAGTAGCTATTTATGATACTATGCAATTTGTACAACCAGATGTACAGACAATATGCATGGGATTGGCCGCTTCAATAGGATCTTTTCTTCTGGTCGGAGGAGAAATTACCAAACGTCTAGCATTCCCTCATGCTCGGCGCCAATGAGTTTTGTATTTGAGAGAAAAAAAAAGACTATGCCTTCGCCATATGAAATATGACTATTAAGTAATAATAGCATGGCATTTTGAATTCGATATGAGAAACCTTTTTTTTTTATTTTTGTTTTTTTTTTTTCAAAAATCAATCATTAGATTATATATCGAACGAATAGTATGAGATAAAGGGCATTTCCGATTTTATCTGATTTATCGGAAGCCTATTGCAGCGTCACAAACTTTTTTGTTTTCACACCAGAGGGATAATAACAATATTTATCTTAGGAAAGAATACAAAAAAAAGAAACTTTGGGATTGCTTAATAACAGACTAAATAAATATATAAAGCAACGGAACCATCATAGTATGTTTTAACTACTCCAAAATAAAATGAAGGATGGTTATTGGATTATTTACCGATCGGGGTCTGATAGGCCCTATATTTGAATATTTGAATTTTATTTTATACTTCTTCAATGGAATGGAGGTTATAAAGTAAATTCCATTGTATAGCCGTATGCAATGCGCAAAAGATGCCTGTACGGTTGTTCAATTCTATCTTTTGGTTTTCATATCATTACTCGTTATTTAATTTATTCTCTTTGATTTCTCTTCGAGATAGAAGAACCATTTATTAGGTTATATAATCAGGGTAATGATCCATCAACCTGCTAGTTCTTTTTATGAGGCACCCGCAGGAGAATTTATCCTGGAAGCGGAAGAAATGATGAAGCTGCGCGAAACCATTACAAGGGTTTATGTACAAAGAACAGGCACACCTCTATGGGTTGTATCCGAAGACATGGAAAGAGATGTTTTTATGTCAGCAACAGAAGCCCAAGCTCATGGAATTGTTGATCATGTAGGGGTAGAATAAAAAATAACAGGGATTTCGCGCAAATACAAATACGCCATTTGAAATTTTATCTTCTTACTGGGTTTGATAGAGTATTCTATTAATTAATTTATTACTATAGAAGTAATTCCTAATCGGCCGGTTAGGATCGATCTAAACCAGCTCATTATGTATACGAGTCAACATGCCAACTATTAAACAACTTATTAGAAAGACGAGACAGCCAATCAGAAATGTTACGAAATCCCCCGCCCTTGGGGGATGCCCTCAGCGACGAGGAACATGTACTAGGGTGTATGTGTGACTCGTTCAGAGCATGGACTGGGGCAGAAGAAAAGAACCCATTTTTCCAGTATCAGTGATCAGTAACAGTAAATAAGATAAAATAAAACGGAAGAACTCCATTCACTATCTAAAAAGTATCTATCATACCCTTCTATTGTGTATCAAAATTTATGGTTTCTAGTGGTGTAAATCCAATCGTCTCCATTTTCAATTTAAGATGATAAAGAATTTCCCATTGGTAGCAAATGTTTATCCATTAAGCGGGGGGAATCCCATTTAAAGGCAAGAAAGATTACGCCCTTACTCTTTCAACAACGGACTAAGAGGGTCAGCTACACAGTTAATCTTCATAATTAAATACCGTTACTGTATAAGTGGATCTCGTTGTGAAAGACGGATTACTGAATAATTCATGGGTAGAGCCAAAAAGTGTGAACTGTACAAGTTAACAATAGCATTGATTAAATGAAAGAAAAGAAGGGGCTCCGGTGTATAGAAGGGATCTCGCCGTTTAAGAAGTAACCATAGAAACGATGGAACCCACTATTTTTTTTTTTATTCATTTCTATTTTATATTTACTACTTTTTGTTTTTATTTAATATTAATATGCTTTTTTTAATATCTAGTATCAATATCAATATCAATATTATTTCTTATTTCGAGGTAAAATGCCTATAAAAAAAAAGAAAAAATCGTGGGCGGGAAGGTTATAGTAGCAAAAGCCGTTGGAGTTTTTATTTTATACATTGGAAGGATCCGTTTTGTTATTAACAAACTAGTAAAGGGGAAGGGAATAACTGAAAGAAAAGAAATCAATTAGTTATTTATCAAAGTTTCATTTATTCAATGACCAGAATTAAACGAGGATGTATAGCTCGGAGACGTAGAACAAAAATTCGTTTATTTGCATCAAGCTTTCGAGGGGCTCATTCAAGACTTACTCGAACTATTACTCAACAGAAAATAAGAGCTTTGTTTTCGGCTTATCGGGATAGAGGTAGGCAAAAGAGATATTTTCGCCGTTTGTGGATCACTCGGATAAATGCAGCAATTCGAGGGAATTTAGTATACTATAGTTATAATATTTTCATACACAATCTGTACAAGAAGCAGTTGCTTCTTAATCGTAAAATACTTGCGCAAATAGCTATATTAAATATAAATTGTCTTTCTATGATTTCCACTGAGATTATAAAATAAGTAGATTGGAAGGACTCCATAGGAATGTTTTAAATTTTAATGGAGTGCGCTGTAAAATTAACTCCGGGAAGGTAGAATAGAAATTAGTATGATAAAATATAATCAAATAATATGATAAAGTCGTCAAAATGAACAAACAAGACGTTCAATAAAAAAAGATTTATTCTTTTTCCCCGATACTTTTTTTCTTATGACACGACACTCACATCTTAATTCGCGAATTTTTCGAACAAAACATCAATCCGCCTTTGAGTTCGTATTGGAATTTTGATTCAAGTGAAGAGTAAGCCTATCCCCCTTTTTGATTCTAAGACCCGCAGTTCTAGCAGCCGACTCACCTCTTTCAAATTGTTTCTCATTATTAAGAAAGGGTAACAAAGATAAAATACGAGCTTGCTTGATAGCAATAGTAATTAATCGTTGTTGTTTTAAGTTTAATCTATTCACCCGTCTAGATAATATCTTTCCTTGTTCACTAATAAATCGACTAATTAAACTCATGTTTCTATAATCAATTCGATCCCCCGACCCAATCGGGGGCAAACGCCTACGAAAAGATCGCTTGGATTTAAAATAGAGTCGCTTGGATTTATCCATGATTTGTTTATTCCTTATCCCGAAAATCCTAATTTTGTCGGGGATTTCTTTTTGGTTTGTTTATCTTTAAATATATGTTATATATAATATATGGTATATGACATTTTTCATCTTCCTTGGAAGGATGACATACAATACATACGTGTAATCGGTTCCATCTATTTCTTTATCTCCCCATGAATTGTATATTTGTAACAAAAGGGACAGAATTTTCTCAATTCCAATCGACTAGGCGTATTGTGTCGATTCTTTTGAGTAATATATCTGGAAATACCAACCCTCTTTGATTCCTTATTAGCATCATTTCGAACAGCACAATTGGTACATTCCAAAATAACTGTTACTCGAACATCTTTCCCCTTGGCCATGAACCCCCTTTGTATTTTTGATTCACTCAACTATTCTATTTTGCGATCCAAAGAGAAAAAAGGAACGAAAAAAAAAAATAGAAGTTGCTAACTCGAAATAAAATTATGAAAAATTTCGTTGCAATCAAGATAGTAATAATAAGTAATACAATGATTTCTAACTACATTTCTAATCCCAATATAGCGTTTCGTCTTTCATTTAAGTATTTTGTATGATATTGTTGACCTATCCATCAATTTCCATTTCCGTTCTCATTCTCTTTTTAATTATTTTAATTTAAATAATTTAAATTAAAAATTTTATTTTAATTCGAGCCTCGGGCCTCAGGCCCGAGTTCCGAGTTTCACTGAATTTGAATCCACTTTTATTCTTTCTCTTTTCGAACTTATTCGAATTTTAAAAATTCTAAAATTAAAAGATGGGAAGGGGAGGGATTAGTCACAGAGATTTTATTAAATCCCTAATCTTCTTCACCACTTCCCATGTTACTAACTAGAATGAAAAAAAGGGGAATATCAGCGCATCCGGAAATAAACGATTGATCTCTATCAATAGACCTGCTAAAAACCCGAACCATATAGTACTTACTACCGGCGCCACGGAGAGATATGTTTTTAGATCTCGCATTTTATTTGAAATCCTCCTTCTTTATTGGAATTTGTAATACATATATGACCAGACATATATGGAGTTAATGATCGCTTGTATTTGTCCGCGGAATCCCTAATTCAAATTTAAATGTACAACGATTCAGTAGAATATTCCTTTTCTTAAAAAAAACGTGCCCTTTTCTGTACCCCCAAAATATTCATTTTTTTTACAGCGGGTTTCATTATACGTAACGCATATAAGTAGTTTATTATAATTAATTAATAATTAATTATATGTTCTATGATATGAGATCAAAAAGAAGAAATGACAAGATAATTTTTGTATAGAAATGGAGTAAATAAAGATGTGGAAAACAATACGGGTATTCTCTACAATGACACTGTAACCCAATTGAAAGGGATGTAGCGCAGCTTGGTAGCGCGTTTGTTTTGGGTACAAAATGTCACGGGTTCAAATCCTGTCATCCCTACCTATTCTATTACTTATCTTATGAGCAGGAATCGTAACGAGGGATCAATTGAAATCGATTAAATTGGGCATCCATAACATGATCAATCTTTCATTTGACTCTATTCTACTATAGAATAGGATACGCATGCAAAAATATAATATATTAGGGTTACTTACAAAATATTTAGTGTGATAATAAAGCGCTCTTAGTTCAGTTCGGTAGAACGCGGGTCTCCAAAACCCGATGTCGTAGGTTCAAATCCTACAGAGCGTGATCCCATTCTTGTTATTCTTAGGTCGAAAATTACACTGAAATGAAATAATTGAACAGCAATTTCAATTTGACCCCTGCCCTATGTATTAAAATTAATAAAGCAAGTAGGGGTCAATCAAAAAAAGAGCTATTAATTAATTAAAGGTCCAACTGATCGCCGCGTCTGTATTGTAAATATGCGGTTACAAATAATCCAGCCAAAGTAATAGGAATTAGACCTAAGACAATTCCAAATAGAAAAACTTCAATCATTTCAATTTGTTTGAAAGAGGAAAAGGAGAGGTAATATCTATTCTTAACTATTAATTCATATTGCCCATGAATCTCAATGACCAAAAATTGGAAATTGACACGGTAAGAAACTTAAGAAACTATAGAATATATGGAATAACACAGAAAGATTTCGTTTTTTTATGAATCGTTTGTTCAATTAATTTCAAATAAGTCGTATCTTGTTCAACCCGATAAATAGAGCTGAGGTTATAGTTAAAACCGCTAGTAGAAAACCGAAATAACTAGTTATAGTAAGCATAAAGAGGCTAAATGAAATATGGTCTTTTTATACATATGTTTAGAAAGCACTTCCCTAAATTCAAATTTTTGAAAGATACAAACAAGAATAAGCAAAAAGACCAATTCCACTTATTCTTTCAATTGAAAGTTTTTGATTCATCAATCCTTCTAAACAGTAATAAAAAAAAATGGGAGTGACATAGGTAAGAAATCAATTTATCATCTGTGATATCTGAGCATCCCCTAATTCCCAATCAACAGATTCATCTTAAAAACTAATATTCTTATACTAATATTATATATTATAATTAATAATAAAAATTAGAAATAATAAAAAACTCTGTTGTGTAACTTCATTCAAAAAATGAAATTGAATCGCTTTAAAATTGGAAAATCATTTCTATTTTGATTTTGATCTTTTTTTTATTATTGTATCGAATACATTGTGTATTTTCGAACAAAGAATGACCTTATATTATACTAGAATCTCCCCTTTTTTACTTTAACTTTACTTTATTACTTTCCCTTTTTTTTTTCTTTTTTACTTTAATTTGATTTGACCTCATTAGATTCAGTAGTAGGTTCATTCTCATAATATCTCTAATGAGAAGAAAAAGAGTTTCGCATGATCTAATCGTGCGAAACTTATACATTTTTTCTTTACATATCTTAAATTAGAGAGCCCCCCGCCCTTTTTTTTATAATTATAATTCGATCAAGAACGGCCTTTTGGTTCTAATACAACAATGCGTGCATCGCGAATATTGATTATTTTCTTCTTTGTTCTCTTTCTTTCGTCGAAGACTATCGGCTAGTCTTACTTCTTACTGGACAACTAACCAATTCCTTAAAAATAAAAATGAAAAAAAAGGGGGGGGAGGTTCCAACAAAAAACATCTTCTACAAACACAAAAAGAAAGAATATTTTTATATTTTGGATCTAATTGAATTGTAGGTGTAGGAGAATGGAATATGATAATCCCACTCGCGAATTATTTGAAAGCAACCCGTTGTATTCACATTTTATCTGATCTTCAGTTTCTAATCCGAAGCCGATAATGGAGAGAACCCTTATACTACTACAGGAATTTGAAAATTTTTTTATTGAATAGTATAGAATACTACATCGACAGGCAACAATAAAAGAAAAAAGAAAGTCTCTAGCACTCCATTTAGATACTAATTGTGAAATTGCGTTGCTGTGTCAGAAGAAGGATAGCTATACTGATTCGGTATACTCTAAAGACACCCTTGGTACCCTATTGACGATCTCACAAAGATTAAATTTCAGTGAATTCCCATTTACTGATCTCATCTTTTACGGAATCGATCCCCTTTTTGACTGTACAAGAATACGTGGAGCTCGGCATGTCTGGAAGCACAGGAGAACGTTCTTTTGCTGATATTATTACCAGTATTCGATACTGGGTC